GTTAATGTAGCTTAATACTAAAGCAAGGCACTGAAAATGCCTAGATGAGTCTCTCCACTCCATAAACACATAGGTTTGGTCCTGACCTTTCTATTAGTTACTAGTAAACTTACACATGCAAGAATCCCCATTCCAGTGAGAACGCCCTCTATGCCACTTAATGACAAAAGGAGCTGGTATCAAGCACACTATAAAGTAGCTCATGACACCTCGCTTAGCCACACCCCCACGGGACACAGCAGTGATAAAAATTAAGCAATAAATGAAAGTCTGACTAAGTTCTACTATTTAGGTCTGGTAAATCTCGTGCCAGCCACCGCGGTCATACGATTAGATCAAACTAATAGACACTCGGCGTAAAGCGTGTTTTAGAGAACAAATAACAAATAAAATCGAGCCTTAACTAAGCTGTAAAAAGCCTCAGCTATTGTAAGATAAACAACGAAAGTGATTTTAAAAAATCTGACTACACGACAGCTAAGACCCAAACTGGGATTAGATACCCCACTATGCTTAGCCCTAAACATGAAAAATTATAAACAAAATTATTCGCCAGAGTACTACTAGCAATAGCCTAAAACTCAAAGGACTTGGCGGTGCCTTAAATCCCTCTAGAGGAGCCTGTTCTATAATCGATAAACCCCGATCCACCTCACCAATCTTTGCTAAATCAGCCTATATACCGCCATCTCCAGCAAACCCTAAAAGGGAATTAAAGTAAGCACAAGTATTAACATAAAAACGTTAGGTCAAGGTGTAGCTTATAGATTGGAAAGAAATGGGCTACATTCCCCGATCCGGAGAACTAGAATTCTATACGAAAACTTATGTGAAACCAAAAGTCAAAGGTGGATTTAGCAGTAAATTAAGAGTAGAGAGCTTAATTGAATGTTGGCCATAAGGCACGCACACACCGCCCGTCACCCTCCTCAAATAAAACAATATTAAATATACCCTAAATGATATACAAATATTAATCTATGAGAGGAGACAAGTCGTAACAAGGTAAGTGTACTGGAAAGTGCACTTGGATAACACAAAGTGTAGCTTAAACAAAGCACCTAGTTTACACCTAGAAGATTTCACATAAACGGACCACTTTGAGACAAAAAATAGCTCATAATACACCAAATGATACTATCCTAAACATTAAAATAAAACATTCACAAAAACAAAAGTATAGGTGATAGAAATTTTACTTGACGCTATAGAGAAAGTACCGCAAGGGAAAAATGAAAGAAGACTTACAAGTAAAAAAAAGCAAAGTTTAACTCTTGTACCTTTTGCATAATGACTCAACTAGAAAATATTAGCAAAAAGAATTTAAGTTAAACACCCAGAAACTAGACGAGCTACCCATTAGCAGCCTAAAGAGCAAACTCATCTATGTGGCAAAATAGTGAGAAGACTGACGGGTAGTGGCAATAAACCTACCGAGCCTAGTGATAGCTGGTTGTCCAGAATGGAATTTTAGTTCTAACTTAAGCCTACCATAAAAAAAATAAATTTAAATGTATGCTTAAATATTAATCTAAAAGGGTACAGCTTTTTAGATATGGGATACAACCCCTATTAGTGAGTAAACAGAAGCTAGAATACTCTAGTTGGCCTAAAAGCAGCCATCAAACAAGATAGCGTTCAAGCTCAATAATACACAAAAACTAATTTCAATTATCAATAATAATACTCCTAATATAAAACTGGACTATTCTATTTTTTAATAGAAGCAATAATGTTGATATTAGTAACAAGAAATATTTCTCCCTGCATGCGTGTATATCAGACCGAATAGATCACTGATAATTAACAAGTACAAACATATTCACTCAACTAAAAGCCCAATGTAATTGTTAGCCCAACACAGGTATGCAAACAGGGAAAGATTAAAAAAAGTAAAAGGAACTCGGCAAACATAAACCCCGCCTGTTTACCAAAAACATCACCTCTAGCATAAAAAGTATTAGAGGCACTGCCTGCCCAGTGACTTTAGTTCAACGGCCGCGGTATCCTGACCGTGCAAAGGTAGCATAATCACTTGTTCTCTAAATAAGGACTTGTATGAACGGCTACACGAGGGTTTTACTGTCTCTTACTTTCAATCAGTGAAATTGACTTTCACGTGAAGAGGCGTGAATTAAAAAATAAGACGAGAAGACCCTATGGAGCTTTAATTAATCAACTCAAAAACACAATTATATTCTACTAGAAATTTAAACCTATTTCTATTGAGTTGACAATTTAGGTTGGGGTGACCTCGGAATAAAAACTAACTCCCGAGAAAATTTCAATTAAGATAAACAAGTCAAAATTATACTATTACATATTGACCCGTTAAATTAAACGATCAACGGAACAAGTTACCCTAGGGATAACAGCGCAATCCTATTTAAGAGTCCATATCGACAATTAGGGTTTACGACCTCGATGTTGGATCAGGACATCCCAATGGTGCAGCCGCTATTAATGTGTTCGTTTGTTCAACGATTAAAGTCCTACGTGATCTGAGTTCAGACCGGAGTAATCCAGGTCGGTTTCTATCTATTTAAGGTCCCTCCTAGTACGAAAGGACAAGAGAGACAGGGCCTACTTAAAATAAGCGCCCTATTTACTTAGATGAACTAATCTTAATCTCATAATATATATATCTACCCAAGAACAGGGTCCAGTTAAAGTGGCAGAGACCGGTAATTGCATAAAACTTAAACTTTTAAAGCCAGAGGTTCAACTCCTCTCTTTAACAACTTCATGTATTTCATTAACCTATTAACAATAATTATTCCTATCTTACTAGCCGTAGCATTCTTGACCTTACTAGAACGAAAAATATTAGGCTACATACAACTTCGAAAAGGACCCAATATTGTAGGTCCCTACGGCCTACTACAACCAATCGCTGACGCAGTTAAATTATTTACTAAAGAACCCATGCAACCGTCAACGTCATCCCTTATCCTATTCATTATTGCACCAACCCTAGCCCTAACTCTGGCCCTAATAATATGAGCCCCATTGCCCATGCCACACCCACTAATCAACATAAACTTAAGCATACTATTTATACTAGCCCTATCAAGTTTAGCCGTATACACCATCTTATGATCAGGCTGAGCTTCAAACTCAAAATACGCATTAATTGGAGCTCTACGGGCAGTAGCCCAAACAATCTCCTACGAAGTAACCCTTGCCATTATTATTTTATCTGTCCTACTTATAAATGGCTCTTTTACATTAACTATACTAATCGCAACACAAGAATGTATTTGATTAATTATACCCTCATGACCCCTAGCCATAATATGATTTATCTCAACTTTAGCAGAGACCAACCGAGCACCCTTTGACCTAACAGAAGGTGAATCAGAACTAGTATCTGGTTTCAATGTAGAATATGCAGGAGGACCCTTCGCTCTCTTTTTCCTAGCAGAATATGCAAATATTATTATAATAAATGCCCTCACAACTATCCTATTTTTAGGTGCATACAATAACCCAATATTCTCACAACTCTATACTATAAACTTCACCACCAAAACTATTTTATTTACAATAATCTTTCTATGAATCCGAGCATCATACCCTCGATTCCGATATGACCAATTAATACATTTATTATGAAAAAATTTCCTACCCCTTACTTTAGTTATATGTATATGACATGTAACCCTACCAATTATCCTAGCAAGCATCCCACCCATAACATAAGAAATATGTCTGATAATAGAGTTACTTTGATAGAGTAAATTATAGGGGTTTAAATCCCCTTATTTCTAGAGTTGCAGGAATTGAACCCGCTCTTAAGAATCCAAAAATCTTCGTGCTACCTATATTACACCATACTCTAAGTAAGGTCAGCTAAACTAAGCTATCGGGCCCATACCCCGAAAATGTTGGTTCATATCCTTCCCGTACTAATTAACCCCATAGTCCTATCACTAGTATTGACAACAATAATCTCAGGCACTCTAATCGTTATAACAAGCTCACACTGATTCCTAACTTGAATAGGATTTGAAATAAACATGTTAGCTATAATTCCACTACTAACAAAAGAACATACTCCACGATCCACAGAAGCAGCAACTAAATATTTTCTTACCCAAGCTACAGCATCCATACTCCTCATAATAGCTGCAATTATTAATCTATTACATACAGGCCACTGATCTATTATAAAATTAATTAACCCAACAGCATCAATTTTAATAACAATAGCTCTCACAATAAAATTAGGCCTATCCCCATTCCATTTTTGAGTACCAGAAGTAACTCAAGGAATCCCACTGATATCAGGATTAATCCTACTAACATGACAAAAACTAGCACCCCTATCAGTCCTCTACATAATTACACCTCTCATTAATATAAATCTTCTTCTAACCATATCACTAATATCTATCGCAATCGGCGGCTGAGGCGGACTAAACCAAACCCAACTACGCAAAATTATAGCATATTCATCTGTCACCCACATAGGATGAATATTAGCCATCTTAGCCTATAATCCAACTATAACACTACTAAATCTTTACCTATACATTCCAATAACAATTACAATTTTTATACTACTAATATTAAGCTCAACAACTACAACAACCTCATTATCCTACATGTGAAATAAGCTACCACTAATCACCATATTAATCTTAACTACCATACTATCTTTAGGAGGACTACCTCCCCTGACCGGGTTCTTACCAAAATGAGCAATTATTCAAGAAATAACAAAAAACAGTAGCATCCTGATACCTACACTAATAACTCTTCTGGCCCTATTAAACTTGTACTTTTACATACGAATTACATACACCACATCACTAACAATATTCCCAACAACAAATAATATAAAAATAAAATGACAATTCAAAATTCCAAAACAAATAATATATCTACCCCTAATAATCACAATCTCTACCATAACTCTCCCACTAGCACCAATTATAATGATTCTGGAATAGGAGCTTAGGTTACTTTAGACCAGAAGCCTTCAAAGCTTCCAGCAAATATGATTTATTTAGCTCCTGTGCAATAAGGACTGCAAGACTTTATCCTACATCAAATGAATGCAAATCAATCACTTTAATTAAGCTAAGCCCTTCCTAGATTGATGGGATTTTAACCCATAAAAAATTAGTTAACAGCTAAAAACCCTAAACAACTGGCTTCAATCTACTTCTCCCGCCGCAAATAAAAAAAGGCGGGAGAAGCCCCGGCAGGATTGAAGCTGCTCCTTTGAATTTGCAATTCAATATGTATTACACTACAGGACTTGGCAAAAAGAGGAATTCCACCTCTGTCTTTAGATTTACAGTCTAATGCCTACTCAGCCATTTTACCTATGTTCATTAATCGATGATTATTTTCAACAAACCACAAAGACATCGGTACCTTATACTTATTATTTGGTGCTTGAGCCGGTATAGCAGGAACTGCTTTAAGCCTACTAATTCGAGCAGAACTAGGTCAGCCAGGGGCCCTGCTAGGAGATGATCAGATTTATAATGTAATTGTCACTGCTCATGCCTTTGTAATAATTTTCTTTATAGTTATACCTATCATGATTGGGGGATTTGGAAATTGACTAGTACCCCTGATAATCGGAGCTCCCGATATAGCCTTCCCTCGAATAAATAATATGAGCTTCTGACTACTTCCTCCCTCCTTCCTATTACTACTAACTTCATCTATAGTTGAAGCAGGAGCTGGTACTGGTTGAACAGTTTATCCTCCTTTAGCAGGAAACCTTGCCCATGCAGGAGCTTCTGTCGACCTTGCAATTTTTTCCCTACACCTAGCAGGTGTATCCTCAATTCTAGGAGCAATCAATTTTATTACCACTATTATTAACATGAAACCTCCTGCACTTTCTCAATATCAAACACCATTATTTGTCTGATCTGTCTTAATTACAGCTGTATTACTCCTTCTATCCCTCCCAGTTCTAGCTGCCGGAATCACAATACTGTTAACAGACCGAAATCTAAATACCACCTTTTTTGATCCTGCCGGCGGAGGAGATCCAATTCTGTATCAACATCTATTTTGATTCTTTGGACACCCTGAAGTATATATTTTAATTCTACCTGGATTTGGAATCATTTCCCATATCGTTACATATTACTCAGGAAAAAAAGAACCCTTCGGGTATATAGGAATAGTATGAGCCATGATATCTATTGGATTCCTGGGCTTCATTGTATGAGCTCATCACATGTTTACAGTGGGAATAGATGTAGATACCCGAGCTTATTTTACATCAGCTACTATAATTATTGCTATTCCTACCGGAGTTAAAGTCTTTAGCTGACTAGCCACCCTTCATGGGGGTAATATTAAATGATCTCCCGCTATACTGTGAGCACTGGGATTTATTTTCTTATTTACAGTCGGAGGCCTAACAGGAATTGTACTTGCTAATTCTTCTTTGGATATTGTTCTCCATGATACCTATTATGTAGTAGCTCATTTCCACTATGTCCTATCTATAGGAGCAGTTTTTGCTATTATAGCCGGTTTTATTCATTGATTCCCCCTGTTTTCAGGCTATACAATTAGTACAACCTGAGCAAAAATCCACTTTCTAATTATATTTGTAGGAGTTAATATAACTTTCTTTCCACAACATTTCCTAGGACTATCAGGCATGCCCCGACGCTACTCAGATTATCCAGATGCTTACACCACTTGAAATACTGTATCTTCTATGGGCTCATTCATCTCACTAACTGCTGTTATTTTAATAATCTTTATAGTATGAGAAGCATTTGCATCTAAACGAGAGGTATCAACAGTAGAATTATCATCAACAAATCTTGAATGACTTCACGGATGCCCTCCCCCTTATCATACTTTTGAAGAACCTACTTATGTAAATCCTAAATAACGTATTTTACCACAAGAAAGGAAGGATTTGAACCCCCTAAAATTGGTTTCAAGCCAACACCATATCCACTATGACTTTCTCAATAATTAAGATATTAGTAAAATTTACATAACTTTGTCAAAGTTAAATTATAGGCGAAACTCCTATATATCTTTATGGCATACCCCTTCCAACTAGGTTTCCAAGATGCAACATCTCCCATTATAGAAGAGTTATTAAGCTTTCACGACCATGCCCTAATAATTGTTTTCCTAATTAGTTCCCTCGTACTATATATTATTTCATCAATACTTACAACTAAACTAACTCATACCAACACTATAGACGCACAAGAAATCGAAACAATTTGAACTATCTTACCAGCCATAATCTTAATCATAATTGCACTTCCCTCATTACGAATTCTTTACATGATAGATGAAATAAATAATCCTTCTCTAACCATCAAAACCCTAGGCCACCAATGATATTGAAGCTATGAGTATACAGATTATGAAGACTTAATATTTGATTCCTACATAGTACCCACCTCAGAATTAAATCCGGGCCAGCTCCGCTTATTGGAAGTTGACAATCGAGTAATTTTACCTGCTGAACTAACAATCCGAATACTAATCTCATCAGAAGATGTTTTACACTCTTGAGCTGTTCCTTCTCTAGGGTTAAAAACAGACGCTATCCCTGGTCGCTTAAACCAAACAACTCTACTTGCCACCCGACCAGGCTTATATTTCGGACAGTGCTCCGAAATCTGCGGATCTAACCATAGCTTTATACCCATCGTACTTGAAATAATTCCTTTAAAACATTTCGAAAAATGATCAACATCCATATTATAACCTCATTAAGAAGCTAAATAGCACTAACCTTTTAAGTTAGAGATTGGAAGTTTTAAACTCCCCTTAATGATATGCCACAATTAGATACATCCACATGATCTATTATAATCACTTCAATAATCATTACACTATTCATTATATTTCAATTAAAAATTTCAAAGCACTATTATTATAATAGCCCTGAACCCCTAACAACCAAATTACAAAAACACTCAACCCCTTGAGAAACTAAATGAACGAAAATCTATTTGCCTCTTTCATTACTCCAACAATAATAGGATTACCTATTGTTGTACTTATTATTATATTCCCAAGTATATTATTCCCATCAACAGCACGACTGATTAACAACCGTTTAATCTCAATCCAACAGTGACTAATTCGCATGACAACAAAACAAATAATAACTATTCACAATAAAAAGGGACAAACTTGAACACTTATATTAATTTCACTTATTATATTTATTGGTTCAACAAACCTCTTAGGCCTTTTACCCTACTCTTTTACTCCAACCACCCAACTATCAATAAACCTGGGCATAGCTATCCCCCTTTGAGCAGGCACAGTCATCCTAGGCTTTCGCCACAAAACAAAAGCATCTTTAGCACACTTCTTACCTCAGGGAACACCACTACCCCTAATCCCTATACTAATTATTATTGAAACAATTAGCCTATTCATTCAACCAATAGCACTAGCAGTACGACTTACAGCAAACATTACTGCAGGACACTTACTTATTCACTTGATTGGAGGAGCTACTCTAGCACTAATAAACATTAGCATAACCACTGCTTTTATCACATTTATCATTCTAATCCTATTAACAGTACTAGAATTTGCTGTTGCCCTAATTCAAGCATATGTCTTTACCCTACTAGTAAGTCTATATTTACATGATAATACCTAATGACCCACCAGACACATGCCTACCACATAGTTAATCCAAGTCCTTGACCATTAACAGGAGCTCTATCAGCCCTTCTCCTAACATCCGGATTAGTTATATGATTCCACTTCGATTCCCCGCTCTTATTATTAATAGGTTTAACCACTAATATATTAACAATATATCAATGATGACGAGATATTGTTCGAGAAAGTACATTCCAAGGACACCATACACCAATTGTACAAAAAGGCCTTCGCTATGGAATGGTCTTATTTATTTTATCAGAAGTATTCTTTTTCTCTGGCTTCTTCTGAGCTTTCTACCACTCAAGCTTAGCTCCCACACCAGAATTAGGAGGCTATTGACCCCCAGCAGGCATTATTCCCCTTAACCCCATAGAAGTACCACTCCTAAATACATCCGTTCTATTAGCTTCCGGAGTATCTATTACCTGAGCTCACCATAGTCTAATAGAAGGAAATCGCATGCACACAATGCAAGCATTACTAATTACTATTCTCCTAGGCCTGTATTTTACACTCTTACAGGCCTCTGAATATTATGAAACATCATTTACTATTTCCGATGGTGTCTATGGATCTACCTTTTTTATAGCTACAGGATTTCATGGCCTCCATGTCATTATTGGCTCAACATTTCTTATCGTATGCTTTCTACGACAAATAAATTTTCACTTTACATCCAATCATCACTTCGGGTTTGAAGCTGCAGCCTGATACTGACATTTTGTAGACGTCGTATGATTATTCTTATATGTCTCTATTTACTGATGAGGATCCTATTCTTTTAGTATTTACTAGTACAACTGACTTCCAATCAGTTAGCCTTGGAAAACCCCAAGAAAGAATAATAAATTTTATTTTAACCCTAATTATTAATACCTTACTAGCCTCACTACTTGTAACAATCGCATTTTGACTCCCCCAAGTAAATGTATATGCTGAAAAATCAAGTCCATACGAATGTGGCTTTGACCCTATAGGCTCAGCTCGTCTTCCTTTTTCAATAAAATTCTTTCTAGTGGCAATTACTTTTTTATTATTCGATCTTGAAATCGCATTACTACTACCACTCCCATGGGCCTCTCAAACTGACAAACTAACAACCATACTACTTACATCTTTATTCCTAATCTCTTTATTAATTATTAGCCTAACATACGAATGAACCCAAAAAGGACTAGAATGGTCAGAATATGATAATTAGTTTAATATAAAATAAATGATTTCGACTCATTAGATTATGACTACCTTCATAATTATCAATATGTCTCTAACCCATATAAATATTTTATTAGCATTTACTACATCTCTTCTAGGCCTACTTATATACCGATCACATCTAATATCTTCACTACTATGCCTAGAAGGAATAATACTTTCCCTATTCGTCCTCACCGCTGTAACAATTCTTATTACCCATACAACTCTAGCCAGCATAATACCTATTATTCTCCTAGTATTCGCAGCCTGTGAAGCAGCACTTGGACTATCACTACTAGTAGTTGTATCTAACACATACGGAATCGACTATGTACAAAATCTTAACCTCCTTCAATGCTAAAAATTATCATTCCTACAATTATACTAATTCCACTTACATGACTATCAAAAAACAACATAATATGAATTAACTCAACAATCTACAGTTTAATAATCAGCATAACATGCTTACCCCTAATAAATCAACCCTGCGATAATAGCCTAAATTTGTCTGTATTATTTTTCTCCGATTCACTCTCAACTCCCCTATTAATATTAACAACCTGACTCCTACCACTCATAATTATTGCTAGCCAATACCACATAACCAAAGAGCCCCCTATACGAAAAAAACTATATATTACCATAATAATTTTACTTCAAATCTTTCTAATCATAACCTTTTCTGCCACCGAACTAATTATATTCTATATTCTATTTGAAGCCACACTAGTACCAACTCTAATTATTATCACCCGATGAGGAGGCCAAACAGAACGACTAAACGCTGGAGTCTATTTTCTTTTTTATACCCTGGCTGGGTCATTACCACTTCTAATTGCCTTAATCTATACTCAAATCACCCTAGGCTCACTAAATATGTTACTAACCCAGTACATGACCGAGCCACTTACCTGCATTTGAAGCAGTTCACTCTTATGATTAGCATTTATGATAGCATTTATAGTAAAAATACCCCTCTATGGTCTCCACCTATGATTACCAAAAGCTCATGTTGAAGCCCCAATTGCAGGCTCAATAGTCCTAGCAGCTATTTTATTAAAACTAGGCGGATACGGAATATTACGTATTACTATGATACTTAACCCCACCATGAATTTCATAACATACCCTTTCATAATATTATCCATATGAGGTATAGTCATAACTAGCTCTATTTGCCTACGTCAAACAGACCTAAAATCCCTGATTGCTTACTCATCTGTTAGTCACATAGCACTTGTAATTGTAGCCATTTTAGTTCAAAGCCCCTGAAGCTTTATAGGAGCTACCGCACTAATAATTGCACATGGCCTAACATCCTCACTACTATTCTGCCTAGCAAACTCTAACTACGAACGAACTCACAGTCGAACCATAATTTTAGCTCGAGGCTTACAAACAATTCTTCCCCTAATAGCAGCCTGATGACTTCTGGCAAGTTTAACAAATTTAGCTCTACCCCCATCTATCAATCTAATCGGAGAACTATTAATTACAGTATCCATATTCTCATGATCTGGCTTTTCCATTATTCTACTAGGTATTAATATTACCATTACTGCCTTATATACACTCTACATACTAATTATAACCCAACGGGGCAAATATACTTATCATATTCACAACATAAAACCCTCCTACACCCGAGAAAACACCCTAATATTACTACACCTCATACCCCTATTACTACTAATAACTAACCCCAAAATTATCCTAGGAAATATATACTGTAAATATAGTTTAACAAAAACATTAGATTGTGAGTCTAACAATAGAAACATAAAATTCTTATTTACCGAAAAAGAATGCAAGAACTGCTAACTCATGCCTCCGCATTTAAAAATGCGGCTTTTTTAAGCTTTTAAAGGATAGGAGTTATCCGTTGGTCTTAGGAACCAAAAAATTGGTGCAACTCCAAATAAAAGTTATAAATCTATTTTCCACTCTAATACTACTATCACTAATAATTCTTATATTACCCCTTATACTCCCCCTAAACAAATTTTCTAACCACCACCCCTACCCCGAATATGCTAAAACGATAATTTCTTATTCTTTCATGATTAGCATACCCCCAACTATCATATTCACCCAATCTGGCCAAGAAATAATAATCTCAAATTGACATTGAATATCAATCCAAACCATAAAACTATCTCTTAGCTTTAAATTTGATTTTTTCTCCATAATATTCGTACCCGTAGCCTTATTCATTACTTGATCCATTATAGAATTCTCAATATGATATATACACCTAGACCCTAACATCAACCGATTTTTCAAATATCTATTAGTATTTCTAATTACTATATTAATTCTAGTTACAGCTAATAATATCTTCCAACTTTTCATCGGCTGAGAGGGAGTAGGCATTATATCTTTTCTACTAATTGGCTGATGATATGGACGAGCAGACGCTAACACAGCTGCACTACAAGCAATCCTATATAATCGCATCGGAGACATCGGATTTATTTTATCTATGGCATGACTAATAGCAAACTCAAACTCATGAGAACTTCAACAAATTTTTATATTAAACTTAAATAATACCACCCTTCCACTCGCAGGCTTACTACTAGCCGCCACAGGAAAATCAGCCCAATTTGGACTACACCCATGACTACCTTCTGCCATAGAAGGACCTACGCCAGTCTCAGCCCTATTACACTCCAGCACAATAGTAGTAGCGGGCATTTTCCTACTAATTCGATTTTACCCCCTGCTAGAGAATAACAAAATGATCCAATCACTAGCCCTATGCCTGGGAGCCATTACTACCCTATTCACAGCTATCTGTGCACTAACCCAGAACGATATTAAAAAAATCGTAGCTTTTTCTACTTCAAGTCAACTAGGCCTAATAATAGTGACAATTGGCATCAACCAACCACACCTAGCATTTCTTCATATCTGCACACACGCATTCTTCAAAGCCATACTATTCCTATGCTCCGGATCCATCATTCATAGCCTAAATGACGAACAAGACATTCGAAAAATAGGCGGACTATTCAAACCTTTACCATTCACAACTACTGCCCTAATCATTGGTAGTCTCGCATTAACAGGAATACCATTCCTGACAGGATTCTACTCAAAAGACCTAATTATTGAAGCAGCAAATACATCCTACACAAACGCCTGAGCCCTTTTAATTACCCTCATTGCCACTTCACTAACAGCTGTCTACAGCACTCGAATTATCTTCTTCGCATTACTTGGAAAACCACGATTTCTCCCTTTAACCACAATTAATGAAAATAACCCCTTACTAATAAATTCTATCACACGACTACTAATTGGCAGCATCTTTGCCGGATTCATTATTTCTAATAACATAAATCCCTCAACCGTACCTCAAATAACTATACCAATTCACTTAAAAATAATAGCCCTATTCGTAACCCTAACAGGTTTTATTATCGCCCTAGAACTTAACTACTTAACCCAAAACCTGAAATACAAACACCCCTCAACTACATTTAAATTCTCAACTATATTAGGATACTTTCCACTCACCATGCATCGCCTAAGCCCCTTGACAAACTTAACTATTGGCCAAAAATCAGCTACTCTATTACTTGACTTAATCTGACTAGAAAATATTCTACCAAAACTAATTATTAAAACCCAACAAAACTTTTCAACTACAGTAACCAACCAAAAAGGACTAGTCAAATTATATTTTCTCTCCTTCCTAGTCACTATTACCACAACCCTTTTTATATTTAATTTCCACGCGTAATTTCCAAAATAATTACTACACCAATAAATAAAGACCACCCAGTAATAACTACTAGTCAGCTCCCATAACTATATAATGCAGCAACCCCTATCGACTCTTTAGCCAACACTCCAAAATCACCCACATCATAAATTGCTCAATCCCCAATTTCATTAAATTCAAAAACCACCTCCAATTTCTCAACAACCAACACATACAAAATCAACATAAACTCTATCATCAAGCCAACAATAAATGACCCCAGTACCACCACATTAGAGACCCAAACTTCAGGATATTGCTCCATAGCTATAGCTGTTGTGTATCCAAAAACTACTAATATTCCCCCCAAGTAGATTAAAAACACTATTAAACCTAAAAATGACCCACCAAAACTCACAACAATCCCACAACCAACCCCACCACTCACAATCAACCCAACACCCCCATAAATAGGAGAAGGCTTAGAAGAAAACCCTACAAAACCAATTATAAAAATAATACTTAAAACAGATACAATGTATACTATCATTATTCCTGCATGGATTACATCCACGACTAGTGACACGAAAAATCACCGTTGTATTTCAACTACAAGAACAGACAAATGACCAACATTCGAAAATCTCACCCCCTAATAAAAATTATTAACAACTCATTCATTGATCTACCCACCCCATCAAATATCTCCTCCTGATGAAACTTTGGCTCTCTTTTAGGAATCTGCCTAACACTACAAATCACAACAGGACTATTTCTAGCTATACACTACACATCAGACACCGCAACAGCCTTCAACTCAGTCACCCATATCTGTCGAGACGTAAATTACGGCTGAATCCTGCGCTACCTCCATGCAAACGGAGCCTCCATATTTTTCATTTGTCTATACCTCCATGTAGGACGAGGGCTTTATTATGGCTCCTATATATATACAGAAACTTGAAACATTGGAGTCATTCTACTATTTACTGTAATAGCAACAGCTTTCATAGGATATGTACTCCCATGGGGCCAAATATCCTTCTGAGGAGCAACTGTAATTACTAATCTACTATCCGCAATCCCATATATTGGCACAGACCTTGTAGAATGGATCTGAGGTGGCTTCTCTGTCGACAAAGCTACTCTAACTCGATTCTTTGCCTTTCACTTTTTACTTCCATTCATCATTACAGCTATAGTTATAGTACATCTTTTATTCCTCCATGAAACAGGGTCCAACAATCCAATAGGAATCCCCTCTAACGCAGACATAATCCCCTTTCACCCTTACTACACAATCAAAGACATCCTCGGCCTATTAGCAATAATTACAACACTACTAACACTAGTATTATTCTCCCCAGACATACTAGGAGACCCCGACAATTACACACCAGCAAACCCATTAAGTACTCCACCCCATATTAAACCAGAATGATACTTCCTATTCGCATACGCAATCCTACGATCAATTCCAAATAAATTAGGAGGAGTACTAGCTCTAATTCTATCAATTCTTATCCTAATTATTATCCCCCTACTTCATACATCCAAACAACGTAGCATAGCCTTTCGCCCCCTAAGCCAATGCTTGTACTGACTACTAGTAGCAGACCTCCTAACTTTAACATGAATTGGAGGACAACCTGTCGAATACCCATTCGTCATCATTGGACAACTCGCATCAATCCTCTATTTCTCTATTATTATTATCCTAATACCACTCACCAGCCTACTAGAAAATCACCTATTAAAATGAAGAGTCTCTGTAGTATATTAATTATACTGGTCTTGTAAATCAGAGAAGGGGAAAACATTCCCCCAAAGACTCAAGAGGAAGGCTCATACCCTGCCATCAGCACCCAAAGCTGATATTCTAATTAAACTACCTCCTGTAACCACCATTATCATGTATCCTAAAATTTTCAAGTACTCTATGAGCATTAAACTTACCAAAACATATAACAAACCAAACACGATCTCACGTACCTCAAGCAACAATAACATAACATTATATATATATATATATATCAACACCAACATTATGTAATTATATTACACATACAATTACATGCCAAATCACATATTGCATTACATGTATAATTGTACATTAAATTATATTCCACATAAATATTAAGCATGTACATACTAATATTGATACTACATACTACATTATATGTATAATTGTACATTAAATTATATTCCACATAAATATTAAGCATGTACATACTAATATTGATACTACATACTACATTATATGTATAATTGTACATTAAATTATATTCCACATGAATATTAGGCATGTACATACTAATATTGATACTACATACTACATTATATGTATAATTGTACATTAAATTATATTCCACATGAATATTAAGCATGTACATACTAATATTGACATTACATACTACATTACATGTATAATTGTACATTAAATTACATCCCACATGAATATTAAGCATGTACATATTAATATTGATATTACATAATACATATTATGTGTAATCGTACATACCCCATTCCAGTTTTATAGAATTCTAGACAATACGACTATCCACGACCAATGGAAATCCCATGATCTACCTACCTCCGTGAAACCAACAACCCGCCCAAAAGTACCCCTCTTCTTGACCTATGCCCATAAAATGTGGGGGTTTCTATAAATGGGTCGTAAACGACATCTGGTTCTTACTTCAGGCACATAAAATCAAGATCGCCCACTCGTTCCTCTTAAATAAGACATCTCGATGGGATAATTACTAATCAGCCCATGCCGCGGCATAACTGTGGTGCCATGCCCTTGGTATTTTTAATTTTTAGGGGATGCTTGGACTCAGCATAGCCGTCGAAGGCTCTGACCCGGCGCATATAGTCAAGCTGGACTCCTTATGTACACCCTAAACCCTCATAATGGTAAGCATGGATTATCTAATTAATGCTTTGAGGACATGCAGGTATTGGTGTTGACATCATCCAAATGGTTTATTGTATAGTTAAAGCCCGCTCTAAGAGTGTTATTAAGTTAATGGTCACAGGACATATAACAAAACCGCATACGCATACGCATACGCATACGCATACGCATACGCATACGCATACGCATACGCATACGCATACGCATACGCATACGCATACGCATACGCATACGCATACGCATACGCATACGCATACGCATACGCATACGCATACGCATACGCATACGCATACGCATACGCATACGCATACGCATACGCATACGCATACGCATACGCATACGCATACGCATACGCATACGCATACGCATACGCATACGCATACGCATACGTCTCACCCACAACCCGATTATTAATATATTTAGCCAGTTTTTATACCACAAACCCCCCCCTACCCCCCCCATTAAGTCCGTATTATGAGCTATTAATAATATCTCTTGCCAAACCCCAAAAACAAGAATAATAACACCATAAAATAAATAGACTTAACTGTAATCCAGAGCCAAATATTATAATCTCCACCACCCGCAAGGTCGCATCCCCTTACTTTAAAGATTCGCTTTCCTTAGACAGACATCTCCCTAGATCTGTAAATATAACCTCAAGTAGACCTACTACCTATAA